AATGAAGTGCCTGAGAAAAGGGTTATCTTGATAGGATAAATTATATAATTTATAATTATCTTCATTATATACATTTAATAGAATTAAACTATCTCCTAGAATATCAAAAATTCTCGTGCACCATACACTAAAATGTATAATTGTCAGAAAAGTAAGCTAATTTAAGCTAATGGGTTCATACCCCATTTATAGAGGAAGACCTCTCTTCTCTAATGTCCAATAATTCAACCAAAATTCTTTTTTTAACAACCTTAGTTAGAGGAATTATAATTACAATTTCCTCTAACTCTTGATTAGGGGCGTGAATAGGATTAGAAATCAACCTTTTATCCTTCATTCCTGTAATATCAAGAAAAGAAAATATTTTTACAACAGAAGCTTCTTTAAAATATTTTCTAGTTCAAGCCTTAGCTTCATCAGTTCTATTATTTTTAATTATCTCTAAAAGAATAATAGAAGAAATATTTTCATTATTTAATTCAACAACATCAAGAATAATTATAACAACTCCTTTATTGTTGAAAGGAGGGGCTGCTCCTTTCCACTGATGATTTCCAAGAGTCATAGAAGGATTAAGTTGAAGAAACTGTTTAATTCTAATAACATTACAAAAAATTGCTCCTTTAATTTTGATTTCATATTCATTGAAATCATCAATTTTTTATTCTTCTATTATTCTTTTATCAGTTATTGTTTGATCTATAGGAGGATATATTCAAATTTCAATTCGAAAAATTATAACCTATTCATCCATAAATCACATAGGTTGAATATTAACAGCAATATTACTGGGAGAAAATTTATGGTCAATATATTTTATAATTTATTCATTTTTAACATTAACTATTATTTCAATTATCTCTCCTTTTAAAATTTCTTTTATCAACCAAACATTTTTATTTAATAATGATAACCCCGTAATAAAATTCTTACTATTTACTTCTTTATTATCTCTAGGAGGATTACCTCCTTTTTTAGGATTCTTACCAAAATGGTTAATTATTCAATCAATAATTAATAACAATATAACTTTCATTATTACCATTATAGTAGTTGTATCATTAATTACACTATACTACTACCTACGAATTTCATATTCATCTTTTATTATTTTACACTCAGAACCTTCATGAAATATTAAAATACATAAAAACAAAAGAATAATTACTATATTAAGATTTTCCTTTATTTCCTTAATAGGACTGATTATATGCTCGGCTATAATCATTATCTATTAAGGCTTTAAGTTAAAGCAAACTAATAACCTTCAAAGCTATAAATAAAGAAATATTCTTTAAGCCTTAGTAGTTTTACTACTCCTATAGAATTGCATTCTATTATCATTAAATGAATATAAAGCCATTATTTTAGTAGAAGAGTTATTTAACTCCTATATAGATTTACAATCTATCACCTTTATCTCAGCCATTCTACTAATTTGAAACGATGAATATTCTCAACAAATCATAAAGATATTGGAACATTATATTTTATTTTTGGAGCTTGATCTGGTATAGTTGGTACCTCATTAAGCATATTAATTCGTGCAGAATTAAATCAACCAGGATCATTAATTGGTGATGATCAAATCTATAATGTTATTGTAACAGCTCACGCTTTTATTATGATTTTTTTTATAGTTATACCAATCTTAATTGGAGGGTTTGGAAATTGATTAGTACCTCTAATACTAGGAGCTCCAGATATAGCTTTTCCACGAATAAATAATATAAGTTTTTGATTATTACCTCCTTCCTTATCACTATTATTAGCAAGTAGCTTGGTTGAAAGAGGGGCTGGAACAGGTTGGACTGTATACCCACCACTTGCTAGAGGAATTGCTCACGCCGGAGCATCAGTTGATCTAGCAATTTTCTCCTTGCATTTAGCTGGAGTATCTTCAATTTTAGGTGCTGTTAATTTTATTTCTACCACAATTAATATAAAACCCATTAACATAAGTCCTGATCGAATTCCGCTTTTTGTTTGAGCAGTTGGAATTACTGCCTTATTACTATTATTATCTCTACCAGTTTTAGCTGGAGCTATTACTATATTATTAACTGATCGAAACTTAAACACTTCATTTTTTGATCCAGCAGGAGGTGGAGATCCAATCTTATATCAACATTTATTTTGATTTTTTGGTCACCCAGAAGTTTATATTTTAATTTTACCAGGATTTGGTATAATTTCCCACATTATTTGTCACGAAAGTGGGAAAAAAGAAGCTTTCGGTAATTTAGGTATAATTTTTGCTATATTAGCAATTGGCTTATTAGGATTTGTTGTTTGAGCACATCACATATTTACTGTAGGTATAGATGTTGATACTCGAGCATACTTCACATCAGCCACAATAATTATTGCCGTTCCAACAGGTATTAAAATTTTTAGTTGACTAGCTACTATATACGGGTCTCAATTAACTTATAGAGCACCTTGTCTATGATCTTTAGGATTTGTATTTCTATTTACTGTTGGAGGATTAACTGGAGTAGTTTTAGCTAATTCATCAATTGATATTGTATTACATGACACATATTATGTTGTTGCTCACTTTCATTATGTTTTATCTATAGGAGCAGTATTTGCAATTATAGCTGGATTTATTCAATGATATCCTTTATTTACGGGGTTATCATTGAATCCAAAATGATTAAAAATTCAATTCACCATTATATTTTTAGGAGTAAATTTAACTTTTTTCCCACAACATTTTCTAGGACTGGCTGGTATACCTCGACGATATTCAGATTATCCTGATGCTTATACTGCTTGAAATGTTTTATCGTCGATTGGATCTATAATTTCTTTTGTAGCAGTATTAATATTTATTTTCATTATATGAGAAAGAATAACTACTAGTCGACAAGTATTATTTCCCACTCAAACCAGAAATTCAATTGAATGATTTCAAAATATTCCTCCTGCTGAACATAGCTATGCTGAACTGCCTACTATTTCCTATTAAATTCTAATATGGCAGATAAGTGCAGTGGATTTAAGCTCCACATATAAAGTTTATAACTTTTATTAGAATAATGACAACATGAGCAAATATAAATTTACAAGATAGTGCTTCCCCAATTATAGAACAATTAATCTATTTTCATGATCACGCTTTAATAATTATTTTAATAATTTTGACTGTAGTATCTTATATAATAGTTTTATTAATTAATAATAAATTTATTAATCGATTACTACTAGAAGGTCAAATAATTGAGGTAGCTTGAACAGTAGCACCAGCTATTATTCTAATTTTTATTGCATTACCATCTTTACGTCTACTTTATCTAATAGATGAAATTAATAATCCTGCTGTTACTTTAAAAACAATTGGACATCAATGATACTGAAGATATGAATACTCAGATTTTTTAAAAGTAGAATTTGATTCCTATATAATTCCACAAAATGAAATAAAAAATAGTGATTTTCGATTACTAGATGTTGATAATCGAGCAGCTTTACCAATAAATACATTTATTCGAATCATTATTACAGCTGCTGATGTTTTACATTCATGAACCGTACCAAGTTTAGGCGTAAAAGCTGATGCTACCCCTGGTCGATTAAATCAAACCAGATTCCTGATTAATCGACCAGGATTATTTTATGGTCAATGTTCCGAAATTTGTGGTGCAAATCATAGATTTATACCAATCGTAATTGAAAGAATTTCTATTAATAAATTTATTAATTGAATTTCCAACTTAAATGAATAAATCATCAGATGACTGAAAGCAAGTATTGGTCTCTTAAACCACTTAATAGTAATTTAGCACTTACTTCTGATGAGAAAGATTAGTTAAAACATAACATTAGAATGTCAAACTAAAATTATCAAATAATGATATCTTTCTATCCCTCAAATAATACCTTTAAGATGATTATCTTTATATATTTTTTTCTCATTAATATTATTAATATTTGCTTTCATAAATTACTACTCTCATATTCCTAAACCCAATTCATCAGAAAAAAAAAATATTAATATTAAAATAATAAACTGAAAATGATAACAAATCTATTCTCAGTATTTGATCCATCTACAACATTTAATAATATATCACTAAATTGAATTAGTACAGCTTTAGGACTATTATTGATTCCTACAAGATTTTGATTAATTCCATCACGACATTTTATATTATGAAATAAATTATTATTAAACTTACATAAAGAATTTAAGATATTAATTGGATTTAAATCTATTAATAAAGGAAGCTCTTTCATTTTTATTTCTCTTTTTTCAATTATTATATTTAATAATTTTTTGGGATTATTCCCATATGTATTTACAAGAACAAGCCATATAACTATAACATTATCATTAGCTTTACCTTTATGGTTAAGATTTATAATATTTGGTTGAATTAATAATACTCAACATATATTTGCTCATTTAGTACCCCAAGGTACCCCAGCTGTACTAATACCTTTTATGGTATGTATTGAAACAATTAGCAATATTATTCGACCAGGAACTTTAGCAGTACGATTAGCTGCTAATATAATTGCTGGTCATTTATTATTAACTTTACTAGGTAATACTGGGCCAAGATTAAGAATTTCTCTTTTATCTTTATTAATTGGTACTCAAATTGCTTTATTAGTATTAGAATCAGCTGTAGCAATTATTCAATCTTATGTATTTGCTGTATTAAGAACTTTATACTCTAGAGAAGTTAACTAATGACAAATCATGCAAATCACCCGTTCCATCTTGTAGATCAAAGACCATGACCTCTTACAGGAGCAATTGGAGCTATAATTATAATAACAGGTTTAATTAAATGATTCCATCAATTTAATAATGAATTAATATTTATTGGAATATTAATTTTACTATTAACTATAATTCAATGATGACGAGATATTGTTCGAGAAGGTACTTATCAAGGATTACATACTAAATTCGTAACAAAAGGGTTACGGTGAGGAATAATTTTGTTTATTATCTCTGAAGTATTTTTTTTTATTTCATTTTTTTGAGCGTTTTTCCATAGAAGACTTTCCCCAACTATTGAATTAGGATCTTTATGACCTCCTATAGGTATCTTACCTTTTAATCCATTACAAATTCCGCTTTTAAATACAGCTATTCTTCTTGCTTCAGGAGTAACAGTAACTTGAGCTCATCATGGTTTATTAGAAGATAATTATAATCAAAGATTACAAGGATTATTTTTTACTGTTACTTTAGGAATTTATTTTACTATTTTACAAGCATATGAATATGTAGAAGCTCCTTTTACTATTGCTGATTCAGTATATGGATCATCATTTTTTATAGCAACTGGATTCCACGGACTTCATGTTATTATTGGAACAACATTTTTACTAACATGTTTATTACGTCATTTATTCTTACATTTTTCATCAGGACATCATTTTGGTTTTGAAGCTGCGGCCTGATATTGACATTTCGTCGATGTTGTATGATTATTTTTATATGTATCAATTTACTGATGAGGTAGATAATTATTTATCTAATATAAAAAGTATATTTGACTTCCAATCAAAAAGTTTGTAATAAACAAGATAAATAATGTACTTAATTTCTATTATAACTTTTTTAATTACTTGTTTATCAACTATTATTATATTATTAGCTACCTTATTATCAAAAAAAGCTATTGAAGATCGAGAAAAATCCTCACCTTTTGAATGCGGATTCGATCCAAAAAGATCTGCTCGACTTCCTTTCTCATTACGATTCTTCCTTATTGCTGTTATTTTTTTAATTTTTGATGTTGAAATTGCCTTACTATTACCAATAACAATTATTATAAATAGATCTAATATTTATTCATGAACAATTATTAGATCTATTTTTCTATTAATTTTATTAATTGGATTATATCACGAATGAAATCAAGGATCCCTTGAATGAGCATCTTAGGATAGTAGTTAAGTATAACATTTGGTTTGCATTCAAAAAGTATTGATTTTCAATCTATCTTAAATAAGAAACAATTATTGTAATCAGTTTCGACCTGATTTTTTGGTATTAATTTACCCTTATTTAAATTTAACTGAAACCAAAATAGAGGTATATTACTGTTAATAATAAAATTGAATAATATATTCCAGTTAAGGAAATATGTTGATCAAGTGAAAGCCGCTAACTTATCACTTTAGCGGTTAAACTCCGTTTATATTTCTATATTTATGTAGTTTAATAAAACATTACATTTTCACTGTAAAGATAAAATTTTATTTTCATAAATATACTTAAAGATTAAGATAATCTCCTTAGTATCTTCAGTACTATGCTCTCAATATAAGCTATTCAAGTTATTATATATATATCAATATAAATATGATAACAATAATTCATATCACAAAAAATAATATGAATATTTTTAAATTATTATATTGTCATCACTGATTAATTCCACTTATCTTTATAAAAGAATAATATAATCCTTGTCCCCCAAAGTATTCATTTCAACCATTATCAAAAGATTTTAATGAATTATAACCAATAATTAAAGGATAATAACAAATACCATAAGTGAAAATATAAGGTATATATCATATCGATCCTAAAAATCTTCTAAATAAATTAAACTTTATTGATATTAAATTATTGCCCACATTACATTTAGATAATTCATAACCTATTCATCCACCTACTAATCTTACTATAATAACTATTAATTTTAAATGTAATGGTAAAACAATTAATGATGGTGAAGGAAATATAATTCATCTTAATGTTGATCCTCCTAAAATCACCATAATTAATAAACCAATTATACCCTTCAATATATATTTATTTTCTTCACCTATAAAATAAAAAGAGCTCAGATTAAAATCACCACATAAAGTATAATAAAATAAACGTAAAGAATAACAAACAGTCAAACCAGTAGAAAAATAAAATAAAAAAAAGCCAAAAATATTTATATATCTTAAAGAAACCATTTCCAAAATTAAATCTTTGGAATAAAACCCTGCCAAAAAAGGTATACCACACAATGCAAAATTAGAAACTATTAAACAAGAAGAAGTTAATGGTATTTGAAATGATAAATTACCTATAAAACGGATATCCTGTGAATCTTTCATAGAATGAATAACCACACCTGCACATATAAATAATAAAGCCTTAAACAATGCATGAGTTAATAAATGAAAAAATGCCAGATTTGCAAACCCCATTGATAAAATTCTTATTATAAGTCCTAATTGACTTAATGTTGATAATGCAATAATTTTTTTTAAATCATATTCAAAATTTGCACCTAAACCTGCTATAAATATAGTAAGTCCCGAAATCAATAATAATAAAATATTTAATCATCTATTAAAAGATCTACTAAAACGAATTAATAGATAAACTCCTGCTGTTACCAATGTTGATGAATGAACTAAAGCAGATACAGGAGTAGGAGCAGCTATCGCTGCTGGTAATCAAGAAGAAAAAGGAATCTGAGCTCTTTTAGTTATTGCTGCTAAAACTACTAAAAAAGTAATAATTTCTATTTCAATACTATATTTTATGCAATCTAAATAATAAATATAATTCCATCTACCAAAATTAAGTATTCAAGCAATAACTATTAATAAAGCAACATCTCCAACTCGATTAGATAAAGCTGTTAATATTCCTGCATTATAAGATTTTACATTTTGATAATAAATTACTAAACAATAAGATACCAAACCTAATCCATCTCACCCCAACAAAATTCTAATCATGTTTGGACTAATAATTAAAAATATTATTGATATTACAAACAATAATACTAAATAAATAAAACGATTTAAATTATAATCTCCATGCATATAATCCTCTCTATAAAAAATTACTAAAGAAGAAATAAATAAAACAAAACCCATAAATAATAATGATATTCAATCAAACAAAAAAGTTATAACAACTCTGCTTGAATTTAATATAATAATCTCCCATTCAATAAAATAAATTATATCATTTATAATAAAATAAAATCCAGAAAAAACTATTATAATTCTCAACATTAACAAAAATATAAAACTAATGTAACAAATTGATATATATTTCATGACCCAAGATAAACAATTTATATCATCGATATCACAAATCGATATTTTATTTAAACTACTTAAGTTATATTCAAAGTATAATAATATCACTTTTCAAAATAAGTAAATTTAAAGGAAATCAATGTAAAAACAATAATAAAAATTCTCGGGTATAACCTAAAGAACAAGAATATAATCCTGAATAAATTATACCATGTTGACTATAAGAAAATAAATATAAAGTATAAGCTGCACTAAAAAAAGATAACAAAATTAATATAATTATTGTTAATCAAGACCATCTTACTAATCTATTTAATAATCTGATCTCACCTAATAAATTTAATGATGGAGGGGCTGCTATATTACAAGATCTTAATAAAAATCATCATATAGCCAATCTTGGTATAAAATTTATTAATCCTTTATTAATTAATAAACTACGACTACCTAATCGCTCATATCTAATATTTGCCAAACAAAATAATCCTGAAGAACATAATCCATGAGCAATTATTAAAGTGTAAGAACCACAAAACCCTCAATAAAATATAGTTATTAATCCACCAATTACAATACCTATATGAGCTACTGAAGAATAAGCAATTAAAGCTTTCAAATCAGTCTGACGTATACAAATTAAACTAACTAATACACCACCTACCAAGCTAATTGAAATCCATAAATAGTTTAATTTTACACCTATAGGAATTAATATAATATAAACTCGTAGTAATCCATAACCCCCTAATTTTAATAATACTCCAGCTAAAATTATTGAGCCAGAAACAGGAGCTTCTACATGTGCTTTCGGTAATCATAAATGAACTATAAATATAGGTATTTTAACTAAAAACGCAATAATTATACCAAAATAAATTAAAATATTACAATCAATTATTACTCTTATTAATCTAAAATCAATTAAACCTATAGATTCATAAACATATATAATGCAAACTAATATTGGTAAAGAAGCTAATAAAGTATAAAACAATAAATAAATACCAGCCTGTAATCGTTCAGGTTGATATCCTCAACCTAAAATTAAAAATAATGTAGGAATTAAACTTCTTTCAAAAAATAAGTAAAAAGAAAATAATCTTATTCTTCTAAATGTACAATAAAGCATAATTAGTAAAAATATAACAACTGATAAAAAAAAAGATGAAAAATAACTATGACGTAAAATAGATTCACTCGCCATAATTATTAATACACAAATTCAAAATCTCAATATAATTAACCCATAAGAAATATAATCACAACCAAATAAATATCTAATACCTCCTCAAGAAAAAAAATAAGTAAATGTAAATATAAATATAAATAATAATAAAAAAATTAAAGATTGAACCACTCATCATATTCTTCCTATAAAACAAATAGGGATTATAAATAATATAAAAAATAGAAATTTTAACATTGAAGTATTCTATAAGTTTGAAAATAATCATTACCATAACTACGAATTATTGATACCAAAATTGATAAACCTAATGCTCCTTCACATACTGAAAAAGTAAGAAATATTATACTAAAAAACAATTCATAGTTAAATGAATTCAAATAATTATATAAAACAATATATAATATTAAAACAATAAATTCCAAACTCAATAATGTTACAAGCAAATGTTTTCGATTAGAAGAAAAAACCCAAATTCCACAAAAAAATGAAATAAAAACATAAATTATCATTAGTTTTAATAATTTAATAAAAATATTGGTCTTGTAAATCAAAAATAAGGTTAACCTTTTAAAACTTCAAAGAAAGAAACAATTCTATCATTAATCTCCAAAATTAATATTTTAAATAAACTATTCTTTGATATTAAAATTATATTAATAACAATAAGTACCTTGTTAAGAATTTCATTTACACAAATAAATCATCCTTTAGCAATAGGATTAATTTTATTAATTCAAACAGTATTAATTTCATTAATTAGAGGTATATTATCACAAACTTTTTGATTTTCATACGTACTATTCTTAATTTTCTTGGGTGGAATATTAATTTTGTTTATTTATGTCACCAGATTAGCATCAAATGAAATGTTTTATCTATCAATAAAAATAATTATTTCAATAACTATAATAACATTTTTATTAATTATTACTTTTTTAGTAGTTAAATCACTAATTCTTCAAAATCAAGAAATATACCATTTCATTTCAATAAATAATTCATTAATTAATTCATTAATAAAACTCTATAATCAACCTACAGGTATTATTACTATTTTATTAGCTTCATATTTATTTTTAACATTAATTGCAGTAGTAAAAATTACTAATATTTTTAAAGGACCTCTACGACAAATAAACTAATGAATAAACCTATACGTGTTTCACATCCTTTAATCAAAATTGCAAATAATGCTCTTATTGACTTACCTTCACCATCAAATATTAGTACTTGATGGAACTTTGGTTCTTTACTAGGATTATGTTTAGTAATTCAAATTGCTACAGGAATTTTTTTAGCTATACATTATTGTCCAAATGTAGAATTAGCATTTAATAGAGTTAATCATATTTGTCGTGACGTAAATTATGGTTGACTATTACGAACATTACATGCTAATGGAGCTTCAATATTTTTCGTTTGTATTTATATACACATTGGACGAGGAATATATTACGGATCTTTTAAATTAATTCACACCTGATCAATTGGCGTATTAATTTTATTTTTAACAATAGCTACAGCATTTATAGGATATGTTTTACCTTGAGGTCAAATATCATTCTGAGGTGCTACAGTTATTACTAATTTATTATCAGCTGTTCCTTACATAGGTATTGATTTAGTTCAATGAGTATGAGGAGGATTTGCCGTTGATAACGCAACTTTAAATCGGTTTTTCACATTTCATTTTCTATTACCATTTATTATTGCTGCTATAGTTTTAATTCATTTATTATTTTTACATCAAACAGGATCAAATAACCCTTTAGGATTAAATAGAAATATTGATAAAATTCCATTCCATCCATATTTCTCCATTAAAGACACTTTTGGATTTATTGTACTAATTATATTATTAACAATATTAACTCTTAAAGAACCTTATATTTTAGGAGATCCAGATAACTTCACTCCGGCAAATCCTTTAGTTACCCCTGTTCATATTCAACCTGAATGATATTTTTTGTTTGCATATGCAATTTTACGATCAATTCCTAACAAATTAGGTGGAGTCATCGCTTTAGTTATATCTATTGCTATTTTATTCATTTTACCTTTATATAAATCAAATTTTCGAGGAATACAATTTTACCCAATTAATCAAATTTTATTTTGAATTATAGTAAGAATTGTTATTTTATTAACATGAATTGGAGCACGTCCTGTTGAAGAACCCTACATCATTACTGGACAAATATTAACTGTTTTTTATTTTTCATACTACATACTAATTCCAGTAATAAATAAAATTTGAGATAATTTAATTAGATAAGTTAAATACTTTATGAAAGTATTATGTTTTGAAAACATAAAAAAGAGGTTTAAATCCTCTATTAACTTTAATACTTACTCAATTATATCCACTAAACATAAAATGAATAAAATATAATTTTTAAACCTAAGAAAAAAAATAAATAATTTAATGACAAAGGTAAAAATCTTTTTCAAGCCAAATATATTAATTTGTCATATCGAAAACGAGGTAAAGTACCTCGAACTCAAATAAATAAAAAAGATAATAAACTTAACTTAATATAAAAAAATAATGAATTTACATCAGATCCCAAAAAAAGAATACAAAATAATATTCTCATAAATAAAATTCTTGCATATTCAGCTAAAAAAATTAAGGCAAATCCTCCTCTTCTATATTCAACATTAAAACCTGAAACCAATTCAGATTCACCCTCAGCAAAATCAAAAGGAGTTCGATTGGTTTCAGCTAAACAAGAAGTAAATCAAACTAAAGCCAAAGGAAAAGTAATAAAAATAAATCAAATATATCCTTGGAATGAATAAAAAATAGATAAGTTATAACTACCAACTAGAAAAACAAAACAAAGTAAAATTAATGCTAATCTCACTTCATATGAAATTGTTTGAGCTACAGCCCGTAAACCTCCTAATAAAGAATAATTAGAATTTGAAGACCAACCAGCAATTATTACAGTATAAACTCCTAAACTAGTACAAGATAAAAAAAATAGTAAACCCAATTCAAAAGAATATAAACCAGAAAAATAAGGTATAATTAATCAAATTAATAATGATAAAAATAAACTAAAAACAGGAGCAAAATAATAAGATAAATAATTTGATATTAAAGGAAAAGCTTGTTCCCTAGTAAATAATTTAATAGCATCACTAAATGGTTGTAAAATACCAATAAATCCCACCTTATTAGGACCTTTCCGAATATGAATATAACCTAATACTTTACGTTCTAATAAGGTTAAAAAAGCCACACCAACTATTACACAAATTAATAAAATAAAACTAATAATTACTATTATAACAATTTCTATTAACAATACTATTTATAGATATTAATCTATATAAATAAATTCTAAATCCACTGCACTTATCTGCCAAAATAGCAATTTAATAGAAATCAATAAAAATAAAATTATTTTTAATATTTGGTCCTTTCGTACTAAAATATTATAATAAATTATAGATAGAAACCAACCTGGCTCACGCCGGTTTGAACTCAGATCATGTAAGATTTTAAAGGTCGAACAGACCTAACATTTTAAACTTCTACACCTAATGTTTATCTTAATCCAACATCGAGGTCGCAACCCTTATTGTCGATATGAACTCTCAAAAAAGATTACGCTGTTATCCCTAAGGTAATTTAGACTTATAATCAATATTAATGGATCAAAATTCTATATATCAATATTAAAAAATAAAAAGAGTTAATCTTATCTTCCCATCACCCCAACAAAATAATTAAATTAATAATCTCATAAACAAACAAAAAATATAATTTTAATTATTAAACTCTATAGGGTCTTCTCGTCCCATAATTAAATTTAAGCTTTTTTACTTAATAATTAAATTCTAATTAAAATTATAAGACAGCCTATATCTCGTCCAACCATTCATTCCAGCCCCTAATTAAGAGACTAATGATTATGCTACCTTTGCACGGTCAAATTACCGCGGCCCTTCAAATTCTTCAGTGGGCAGGTTATACTTTTCAAACAAACGAAAAGAGATGTTTTTGTTAAACAGGCGAACATATAATTTGCCTAATTCCTAATAAATTTATCTAAACTGCAATAAACACTTTACAATAATAATTATACTAATTTTATCATAATAATAATTATTTAATTATTAAATAATTATTTTTAATAAAAAATTAAAAACTAATAAAAAATAACTTAATAAATAAGTAAAATTTTAACATCCTTCAAATAATAATTACTTCTAAATCTACTCCACTTACTACAAATAAAAATTTATTAAAATATACTTCAAAGCTTGTCCCCCAAAGTATTAGTAATAGTTAAATATTAATTAATAATTAAAATTATATATTAAACCACATACCTGAATTAAATTCATTTCTTAAAAAACCAGATACCATTAAGAACGATTGACATTTCACCACTACAATATTATTAAAAATAATTATTTAACATTAACTAACATAATATTATAGATCTCTTAAAATCGGGAATAACAACATAAATATTTTATATTTAATAAACCCTGATACACAAGGTACAATAAATTAAATAAACTTTTATAAATATATAAAATATTTCAATAACCCTTCAAAGTACTAATAAACTATAACCAATTAAATTATTTCATAAATAATTACAATAACAATTAAATATTTTCTTTAAAAGTAAAAAATATAAATAAATAAAGTAAATTTTTACATTTCAGATTATATTGATTTGCACAATTCATATTTCAGTGTAAATGAAATTCTTAACTATTAAGCTTAATCTGTATCATTCTAGTTACACCTTCCGGTACAACTACTATGTTACGACTTATCTCACCTTAAATATAACGAGAGCGACGGGCGATGTGTGCATATTTTAGAGCTATAATCATATTAACAAACTTCATAATATTACTATTAAATCCACCTTCATATTATTAATTTCAAATAATAATCCGTATATTTATTAAATATTGTAATCCATCTCCACTTAAATATAAACTGCACCTTGACCTGAAAAATTATTTAACAAATATTGAAAAAATTAACTCTAAAAAGATTTTCAACAACAGCGGTATACATATTCAATCAATCTAAGTAAGGTCCAACGCGGATTATCGATTACGGGACAGATTCCTCTAAATAGACTAAAATACCGCCAAATTCTTTAAGTTTCAAGACCTTATTCTACTACTACTCAAGTTTAAATATTTTACATCTAAAATAATAGGGTATCTAATCCTAGTTTAAATACTTTAGATTTCACAGCTTCATTTAATTAAAATTAAATCATAAACAAAAATTAAATATTTCACCCAATAATAATCAATATAAATTCAAAATAAAAAATCAACTATTTTAACTGATATAATTCACTTATATTTCATGTATAACCGCGATTGCTGGCACATGGTTAATCAATATTTAATAACAATTACTAAATCATAATTACTTAAATTTATAATATTTTATACTGCGATAAATCTAAAATATATTTATACATTAAGAATAAATAACATAAATAACGCAAAAACATACATATACAATATTGTTTTAATAAGTTTATAAGCAAGAATAAAACTTTAATACCATAAAATAAAATATGTATCCGTCCCCAAATAAACTATGAATTTACCTCCATTGAAAATAAAATAAGTACAGCTATCTCCTTATGTCCAATTTTCAACCTTTTAAATTTTCAACCTTTTAAATTTTTCAACCTTTTCTTTTTCTTTATTAACCTAATTAAAACCCACTGTATCTGTCCCCAAATAAACTATGAATTTACCTCCATTGAAAATAAAATAAGTACAGCTATCTCCTTATGTCCGAATTTACCTCCATTGAAAATAAAATAAGTACAGCTATCTCCTTATGTCCAATTTTCAACCTTTTAAATTTTCAACCTTTTCTTTTTCTTTATTAACCTAAATTTTCAACCTTTTAAATTTTCAACCTTTTCTTTTTCTTTATTAACCTAATTAAAACCCACTGTATCTGTCCCCAAATAAACTATGAATTTACCTCCATTGAAAATAAAATAAGTACAGCTATCTCCTTATGTCCAATTTTCAACCTTTTAAATTTTCAACCTTTTCTTTTTCTTTATTAACCTAATTAAAACCCACTGTATCCTATCCTCTTAAAACTGGGGTTTTAATTCCACTTTAATTAATTTAAGTATATACCAATCATTAGTAGAATTAATTACCTAATCATAGATTCATTTTTTTTCAACCTTTATAAATGAATCTATGATTAGGTAATTAATTCTACTATTATCGTTAAATAAACTGTTTAATTGTCAACGAGTTGTAATATAAATGTTTAATATATACATAAATAATTATCTAATATATATTATATTTAAATATTAATTTATATTAATATAAATAATTTATTGACATATAATAAGGATCCATTATATATAATTAAATATATTATATAATAATACCCTAACTCTATCTAGTAAAATATGTTCTTGTATATTATATATTTCGAGCTTATTCAAATAAGTATTTATTATATATATAAATTTCTATTTTTTATATATAAGTTTTTTTATAATTATCATTCATCTATATAATCATAAGATCTTATTATACCTTCCAAAAACCGATTTTGTCCCTTTACCAATTCACTCAATTGATATTATCACTAATATTTAGGACACACCCCAGGAAATTAAAAGTTACAGTAAATATAAAGA